GTACATCGTGAATAACCAAATTCCAATTGAAATGAAATCTTTAGGAGGAATCAATGAAACGACATCAATTCAAATCCTGGATATTCGAATTGAGAGAGATATTGAGAGAGATCAAGAATTCTCACTATTTCTTAGATTCATGGATCAAATTCGATTCAGTGGGATCTTTCACTCACATTTTTTTCCACCAAGAACGTTTTATGAAACTCTTTGACCCCCGAATTTGGAGTATCCTACTTTCACGTGATTCACAGGGTGCAACAAGCAATCGATATTTCACGATCAAAGGTGTAGTACTGCTTGTAGTAGTGGTCCTTATATCTCGTATTAACAATCGAAAGATGGTCGAAAGAAAAAATCTCTATTTGATGGGGCTTCTTCCTATACCTATGAATTCCATTGGACCCAGAAAGGAGACATTGGAAGAATCTTTTTGGTCTTCCAATAGAAATAGGTTGATTGTTTCGCTCCTGTATCTTCCAAAAGGGAAAAAGATTTCTGAGAGTTGTTTCATGGATCCGCAAGAGAGTACTTGGGTTATCCCAATAAAGAAAAAGCGTATCATGCCTGAATCTAACCGGGGTTCGCGGTGGTGGAGGAACCGGATCGGAAAAAATAGGGATTCTAGTTGTCAGATATCTAAGGAAACCGTAGCTGGAATTGAGATCTCATTCAAAGAGAAAGATAGCAAATATCTGGAGTTTCTTTTTTTATCCTATACGGATGATCCGATCCGCAAGGACCATGATTGGGAATTTTTTGATCGTCTTTCTCCGAGGAAGAAACGAAACATAATCAACTTGAATTCGGGACAGCTATTCAAAATTTTAGGGAAAGACTTGATTTGTTATCTCATGTCTGCTTTTCGTGAAAAAAGACCAATTCAGGGGGAGAGTTTCTTCAAACAACAAGGAGCTGGGGCAACTATGCAATCCAATGATATTGAGCATGTTTCCCATCTCTTCTCGAGAAACAAGTGGGGTATTTCTTTGCAAAATTGTGCTCAATTTCATATGTGGCAATTCCGCCAAGATCTCTTCGTTAGTTGGGGGAAGAATCAGCACGAATCGGATTTTTGGAGGAACGTCTCGAGAGAGAATTGGATTTGGTTAGACAATGTGTGGTTGGTAAACAAGGATCGGTTTTTTAGCAAGGTACGGAATGTATTGTCAAATATTCAATATGATTCCACAAGGTCTATTTTCGTTCAAGTAACGGATTCTAGCCAATGGAAAGGATCTTCTTCTGATCAATCCAGAGATCATTTCGATTCCGTTATAAATGAGAATTCAGAATATCACACATTGATCGATCAAACAGAGATTCAGCAACTAAAAGAGAGATCGATTCTTTGGGATCCTTCCTTTCTTCAAACGGAACGAACAGAGATAGAATCAGATCGATTCCCGAAATGCCTTTTTGGATCTTCCTCCATGTCCTGGCTATTCACGGAACCTGAGAAGCGGATGAAGAATCATCTGCTTCCGGAAGAAATCGAAGAATTTCTTGGGAATCCTACAAGATCCATTCGTTCTTTTTTCTCTGACAGATGGTCAGAACTTCATCTGGGTTCGAATCCTACTGAGAGGTCCACTAGAGATCATAAATTGTTGAAGAAAAAACAAGATGTTTCTTTTGTCCCTTCCAGGCGAGCGGAAAAGAAAGAAATGGTTGATATATTCAAGATAATTACGTATTTACAAGATACCGTCTCAATTCATCCTTCGGAACCAGATCCGGGATGTGATATGGTTCCGAAGGATGAACCGGATATGGACAGCTCCAATAAGATTTCATTCTTGAACAAAAATCCATTTTTTGATTTCTTTCATCTATTCCATGACCGGAACAAAGGGGGATACGCGTTACGCCACGATTTTTTTGAATCAGAAGAGAGATTCCCAGAAATGGCGGATCTATTCACTCTATCAATAACCGAGCCGGATCTGGTGTTTCGTAGGGGATTTGCCTTTTCTATTGATTCCTACGGGTTGGATCAAAAAAAATTGGTCCGGATCTACTGCGGGAATGAGTTGGAAGATCCCAAACTAAAAACAGCGGTATTTGCTAGCAACAACATAATGGAGGCAGTCAATCAATATAGATTGATCCGAAATCTGATTCAAATCCAATATAGCACCTATGGGTACATAAGAAATGTATCGAATCGATTCTTTTTAATGAATAGATCCGATCGCAACTTCGAATATGGAATTCAAAGGGATCAGATAGGAAATGAGACTCTGAATCATATAACTATAATGAAATATATGATCAACCAACATTTATCGAATTTGAAAAAGAGTCAGAAGAAATGGTTTGATCCTCTTATTTCTCGAACCGAGAGATCCATGAATCAGGATCCTGATGCATATAGATACAAATGGTCCAATGGGAGCAAGAATTTCCAGGAACATTTGGAACATTTCGTTTCTGAACAGAAGAATCCTTTTCAAGTAGTGCAAGTAGTGTTCGATCGATTACGTATTGATCAATATTCGATTGATTGGTCCGAGGCTATCGACAAAGAAGATTTGTATAAGCCACTTCGTTTCTTTTTGTCCAAGTCACTTCTCTTTTTGTCCAAGTCACTTCTCTTTTTGTCCAAGTCACTTCTCTTTTTCTTTGTGAGTATCGGGAATATCCCCATTCATAGGTCCGAGATCCACATCTATGAATTGAAAGGTCCGAATGATCAACTCTACAATCAGTTGTTAGAATCCATAGGTGTTCAAATCGTTCATTTGAAGAAATTGAAACCCTTCTTATTGGATGATCATGATACTTCCCAAAGACCAAAATTCTTGATCGATGGAGGAACAATATTACCATTTTTGTTCAAAAAGATACCAAAGCGGGTGATTGACTCATTCCATACTAGAAAGAATCGCAGGAAATCCTTTGATAACACGGATTCCTATTTCTCAATGATATCCCACGATCGAGACAATTGGCTGAATCCCGTGAAACCATTTCATAGAAGTTCTTTGCTATCTTCTTTTTATAAAGCAAATCGACTTCGATTCTTGAATGATCCACATCACTTCTGGTTCTATTGTAACAAAAGATTCCCCTTTGATGTGGAAAAGACCCGTATCAATAATTATGATCTTACATATGGAAAATTCCTCAATATCTTGTCCATTCGCAACAAAATCTTTTCTTTGTGCGTGGGTAAAAAAAAAGATCTATTTTTGGAGAGAGAGACTCTTTCACCAATCGAGTCGCAGGTATCTGACATCTTCATACCTAAAGATTTCCCACAAAGTGGTGATGAAGCGTATAACTTGTACAAATCGTACAAATCTTTCCATTTTCCAATTCGATCCGATCCATTCGTTCGTGGAGCTATTTACTCGATCGCAGACATTTCTTCAACACCTCTAACAGAGGAACAAATAGTCAATTTGGAAAAAACTTATTGTCAGCCTCTTTCAGATATGAATCTATCTGATTCAGAAGGGAATAACTTGCATCAGTATCTCAGTTTCAATTCAAACATGGGTTTGATTCACACTCCATGTTCTGAGAAGTATTTACCATTCGGAAAGAGGAAAAAACGGAGTCTTTGTCTAAAGAAATGCGTTGAGAAAGGGCAGATGTATAGAACCTTTCAACGAGAGAGTGTCTCAAAATGGAATCTGTTCCAAACATATATGCCATGGTTCCTTACTTCGACAGGGTGCAAATATCTCAATTTCACCCTTTTAGATACTCTTTCAGACCCATTGTCGATACTGAGTAGTAGTCAAAAATTTGTATCCATTTTTCATGATATGATGCATGGATCAGATATATCACGGCCAATTCCTCAGAAGATTCTTCCACAATGGACTCTGATCAGTGAGATTTCGAGTCAATGTTTACAGAATCTTCTTCTGTCCGACGAAACGATTCATCGAAATAATGAGTCACCCGTTCCATTGATACGGACACATCTGAGATCAACAAATGCTCGGGAGTTCCTCTATTCCATCTTTTTCCTTCTTCTTGTTGCTGGATATCTCGTTCGTATACATCTTCTCTTTGTTTCCCGAGCCTCTAGTGAGTTACAGACAGAGTTAGAAAAGATCAAATCTTTGATGATTCCATCATACATGATGGAATCTCGAAAACTTCTGGATAGGTATCCTACATCTGAAATGAATCCTTTCTGGTTAAAGAATCTCTTTCTAGTTGTTCTGGAACAATTAGGAGATTCTCTGGAAGAAATACGGGGTTCTGCTTCTGGTGGCAACATGCTATTGGGTGGTGGTCCCGCTTATGGGGTCAAATCAATCCGTTCTAAGAAGAAATATTGGAAGATCAATCTCATCGATCTCATACCAAATCCCATCAATCGAATCATTTTTTCGAGAAATACGAGACATCTAAGTCGTACAAGTAAAGAGATCTATTCATTGATAAGAAAAAGAAAAAACGTGAACGGTGATTGGATTGATGAGAAAATAGAATTCTGGGTCGCGAACAGTGATTCGATTGATGATGAAGAAAGAGAATTATTGGTTCAGTTCTCCACCTTAACGACAGAAAAAAGGATTGATCAAATCCTATTGAGTCTGACTCATAGTGATCATTTAACAAAGAATGACTCTGGTTATCAAATGATTGAACAACCGGGATCAATTTCCTTACGATACTTAGTTGACATTCATCAAAAGGATCTAATGAATTATGAGTTCAATAGATCCTGTTTAGCAGAAAGACGGATATTCCTTGCTCATTATCAGACAATCACTTATTCACAAACCTCGTGTGGGGCTGATAGTTTTCATTCCCCTTCCCCATCTCCTCATGGAAAACCCTTTTCGCTCCGCTTAGCCCTATCCCCTTCTAGAGGTATTTTAGTGATAGGTTCTATAGGAACTGGACGATCCTGTTTGGTCAAATACCTAGCGACAAACTCCTATGTTCCTTTCATTACGGTATTTCCGAACAAGTTCCTGGATGACAAGCCTAAAGGTTATCTTCTTGATGATATCGATATTGATGATAGTGACGATATTGATGATAGTGATGATGACCTTGATATTGATACGGAGCTGCTAACTATGACGAATGTGCTAACTATGTATATGACGCCGAAAATAGACCGATTTGATATAACCCTTCAATTCGAATTAGCAAAAGCAATGTCTCCTTGCATAATATGGATTCCAAACATTCATGATCTGCATGTGAATGAGTCGAATTACTTATCCCTCGGTCTATTAGAGAACTATCTCTCCAGGGATTGTGAAAGATGTTCCACTGGAAAGATTCTTGTTATTGCTTCGACTCATATTCCCCAAAAAGTGGATCCCGCTCTAATAGCTCCGAATAAATTCAATACATGCATTAAGATACGAAGGCTTCTTCTTCCACAACAACGAAAGCACTTTTTCATTCTTTCATATACTAGGGGATTTCACTTGGAAAAGAAGATGTTCCATACTAACGGATTCGGGTCCATAACCATGGGTTCCAATGCGCGAGATCTTGTAGCACTTATCAATGAGGCCCTATCAATTAGTATTACACAGAAGAAATCCATTATAGAAACTAATACAATTAGATCAGCTCTTCATAGAAAAACTTGGGATTTTCGATCCCAGATAAGATCGGTTCAGGATCATGGGATCCTTTTCTATCAGATAGGAAAGGCTGTTACACAAAATGTACTTCTAAGTAATTGCCCCATAGATCCTATATCTATCTATATGAAGAAGAAATCATGTAAGGTAGGGGATTCTTATTTGTACAAATGGTACTTCGAACTTGGAACGAGCATGAAGAAATTCACGATACTTCTTTATCTTTTGAGTTGTTCTGCCGGATCGGTCGCTCAAGATCTTTGGTCTTCATCCAGACACGATGAAAAAAATTGGATCACTTCTTATGGATTCGTTGAGAATGATTCTGATCTAGTTCATGGCCTATTACTATTCTTACTATTAGAAGTAGAAGGCGCTCTGGCTCTGGCGGGATCCTCACGGACAGAAAAATCTTGCAGTCGGTTTGATAATAATCGAGTGACATTACTTCTTCGGTCCGAACCAAGGAATCAGTTAGATATGATGCAAAATGGATCTTGTTCTATCGTTGATCAGGGATTTCTATATGAAAAATACGAATCGGAGTTTGAAGAAGGGGAAGGGGCCCTCGATCCGCAACAGATAGAGGAGGATTTATTCAATCACATAGTTTGGGCTCCTAGAATATGGCGCCTTTGTGGCAATCTATTTGATTGTATCAAAAGGCCCACTGAATTGGGATTTCCCTATTGGACTGGGTCATTTCGGGGCAAATGGATCATTTATCATAAAGAGGATGAGCTTCAAGAGAATGATTCGGAGTTCTTGCAGAGTGGAACCATGCAGTACCAGACACGAGATAGATCTTCCAAAGAACAAGGCTTTTTTCGACCAAGCCAATTCATTTGGGACCCTGCGGATCCATTCTTTTCCCTATTCAAAGATCAGCCCTCTGTCTCTGTGTTTTCACGTCGAGAATTCTTTGCAGATGAAGAGATGTCAAAGGGGCTTATTGCTTCCCAAACAAATCCTCCTACATCTATATATAAACGCTGGTTCATCAAGAATACGCAAGAAAAGCACTTCGAATTGTTGATTCATCGCCAGAGATGGTTTAGAACCAAGAGTTCATTATCTAATGGATCTTTCCGTTCTAATACCCTATCCGAGAGTTATCAGTATTTATCAAATCTGTTCCTATCTAACGGAACGCTATTGGATCAAATGACAAAGACATTGTTGAGAAAGAGATGGATTTTCCCGGATGAAATGAAACATTTGATTCATGTAACAGGAGAAAGATTCCCCATCCCTTAGCCGTAAAGATATGTGCCCATGAAAAGGGGATTCAGTGGAACAGAATTGGCTGGATGGTAGAGTCGTGGAAACACTTGTTTCTTCCATCTTTTTGGCCTTAGCTCCATGGAAGAATTGAAATCTTAGATCACTATGTGTGGATGATATGAACTGCCTAAACAAGAATTCTTGAACTGCGAAAGAGCCTATTACTCGCTACATCAAACAATTTCTACTAATGAAACCATGTAAATACATCGGAAAATACGCATGTCCGCTGAAATGGTTGTTGCTATCTGCTCCAATAATGAATCATTGGTTTCATTGAATAACTAAAGAAGATAGATAGACCTTTCTCTTCGTCTCAGGTCGATGGATCTCCTCAATTGGAAGATCTCCCATATGGATAATACACATTCCAGTTGACCGAGCCTAATTCTAATTGCTTTGTTCCGAAGCAAAGATATCCACGGGGGCGGGTTCGTCCTATTCAGATATTCACGACCAAGAGGTACAATCCTCTTTCGGATAGGCCCTGAAAGGAGAAGGAAGGCTGGAATGCCAACAGACGTCTGTCTATTCTCTAATTAACCCGACCCGATAGTACCCATTTTGAGAACGTCCAGTGCCAAAGTCACTGAATGGGTAAGTCGCCAATCCCTAATGTAATGTACTTTATTTGCTGGGTTAC